TCAAACATTTTCAATTGAATTTATTCTTTCAATTGGTTGGTATTTTTGCTTATCCTCGTATCTTTCAAAAATTGAAACTTAGGGAAGTGCTTTATAAACATATGTATAAAAAGAACATATTTCATTTAGCCTTTTCATGCCTACTATAACTAGTTATTTTGGTTTTCTACTAGCAGCTTTGACTATCACCTCAGCTCTATTTATCGGTCTGAGCAAGATACGACTTATTTGAAATTAATTAAATGAACATGAACAATTCATAAAAAAATCTTTCTATGGCAGTTCATATCTTCTACAGTTACTTAACGTATCAATTTCCAATTCTTGGTCATTGAGATTTATAGTCAATACAGATTAATATTTAAGGATAAATATTACCTCCCCTTTCCCCTTTCAAACAAATTGAAATGATTGAAGTTTTTCTATTTGGAATCGTCTTAGGTCTAATTCCTATTACTTTGGCCGGATTATTCGTAACTGCATATTTACAATACAGACGTGGTGATCAGTTGGACCTTTGATTAATTAACATCTCTTTTTTTATTGACCTCCTACTTCCTTTAATCCGCGGGAGGTCAAATTTAGATTGCTGTTCAATTTTTTAAGTGTAACTTTCGACCTAACGCAATTAACAAGAACACAGAATCACGCTCTGTAGGATTTGAACCTACGACATCGGGTTTTGGAGACCCACGTTCTACCGAACTGAACTAAGAGCGCCTTATTATCATTATTTATCATTATCACAATAAAGATTTTGTGACCCCAATTCATCTTGCATATATATCATAAAATTAAAGATTTATTATGTATGTCCAATTTATCTCAATTGATCCCTCGTTACTGCTCATAAGATAAGTAATAGGTAGGGATGACAGGATTTGAACCCGTGACATTTTGTACCCAAAACAAACGCGCTACCAAGCTGCGCTACATCCCTTTCAATTGGTCTACAGTGTCATTGTAGAGAATCCCTGTCTTGTTTTCCACATCTTTACTTCCTCCATTGATATAAAAAAATTCTCTTTTCATTTCTTCTTTTTGGTCTCATATATCATATAACAAACATATAATATATTAAAAGACTTATATTATATAAAGTATGAAATAAATATGAAACCTACCATAAAAAATTAATATTTTTTAGTAATTTCAGGTAGAAATATCTATTTTGTACATTTTAATTTTAATTAGGGACTCCGCGTACAAATACAGGCGGTCAGTCATTAACTACATATACACATCTGGTCATATATGTATTACCATTATGTATTACAAATTACAATAAAATTACAATAACGAATAAAGAAAGAGGAGTTTTTAAAATGCGAGATCTAAAAACATATCTCTCCGTGGCACCGGTAGTAAGTGCTTTATGGTTCGGGTCTTTGGCAGGTTTATTGATAGAGATCAATCGTTTTTTTCCGGATGCGTTGATATTCCCCTTTTTTTCATTTTAGTTATTGATATGAGAAGGGGGAAGAAGATTAGAGATACAATCAAATCTCTGTAACTAATCCCTACCCTTGCCTTCTTTTTTTCTTTGTTTTTTTTTTTAGAATAAGTTATTCTAAAAAAAAAAAAACAAAGAAAAAGTGGTTTCGCCCTCAGCAAAACTATGAACTCGGGCCCAGGCTCAAATTAAATTAATATTTAATAATAGAGTGGAAATGAAAATGTGATGGTTGGGGCAACAATATCATACAAGATACTTAACTGAAAATACTGTACGGCAATTCTTAATTATAAATATAGTTAGAAATCATTATATTACTTATTATTACTATATTGATTGCAACGAAATCTTTCTTTTATAATTTGATTTCGAGTTACCTGCTTCTATTTTTTTTTTTTTTTGTCCTTTATTCTTCCTTGCTCCGGATCGGAAAATTAAAGAATTGAGTGAATCATAAACCAAAGGAGGTTCATGGCCAAGGGTAAAGATGTCCGAGTAACAGTTATTTTGGAATGTACCAGTTGTCTTCGAAATCGTGTTAATAAGGAATCAAGGGGCATTTCCAGATATATTACTCAAAAGAATCGACACAATACGCCTGGTCGATTGGAATTGAGAAAATTCTGTCCCTGTTGTTACAAACATACGATTCATGGGGAGATAAAGAAATAGATCGAACCGACCGCTCGTGTGTCAGTCTTCCAAGGAAGATGAAAAATTACATATTATATATAACATATATTTATTTAAATATAAACAAACCCAATCCTATTTCTTAATTCTACATCATGTTTGATCCGATCGAAATAGGATTGGGATTTTCAGGATAAGGAATAAACAAACCATGGATAAATCCAAGCGAATCCTTCTTAAATCCAAGCGATCTTTTCGTAGGCGTTTGCCTCCGATCCAATCGGGGGATCGAATTGATTATAGAAACATGAGTTTAATTAGTCGATTTATTAGCGAACAAGGAAAAATATTATCTAGACGGGTAAATAGGTTGACCTTAAAACAACAACGATTAATTACTATTGCTATAAAACAAGCTCGTATTTTATCTCTGTTACCTTTTCTTAATAATGAGAAACAATTTGAAAGAAGCGAGTCAACTCGTAAGAAAAAAAAAAAAATTGGAGAAGAATAAATATTTTTTATTGAACGTGTTTCTTCATTTTGATGACTTTATCATATTTTATCATACTAATTTCTACTCTACCTTCCCAGAGTTCATTCTCCAGGGAACTCCATTTAAACTATTCCAACGGATTCCTTCCAATCTCTTTATTTTATGATCTCATTGGAAATCATATAAAGACAACTCTTATTTAATATAGCTATTTGTGCAAGTATTTTACGATTAAGAAGCAACTGTCTCTTGTACAGATTGTGTATTAATTTGCTATAACTAAAGTATACTTTATTCTCGCGAATTACTGCATTTATCCGAGTGATCCACAAACGACGAAAATCTCTCTTTTGTCTACCTCTATCCCGATGAGCCGAAACCAAGGCTCTTATTTTCTGTTGAGTAATAGTACGAGTAAGTCTTGAATGAGCCCCTCGAAAGGTTGATGCAAATAAACGGATTTTTGTTCTACGTCTTCGAGCTATATACCCTCGTTTAATTCTGGTCATTGAATAAATGAAACTTTGATGAATAACTAATCGATTTCCTTTCTTTCAGTTATTCTCTTCCCGTGTCCTAGTCTATTAATAACAAAACGGATTCTTCCAATGTATAAAATAAAAATTCCAATGGCTTTTGCTATTATAACCTTCCCGACCACGATTTTTTCTTTTTTTCTAGGCATTTCACCTATAAAAAAAAAAAATTGTATTGATACTAGGTATTAAAAACACATAGTAAATAAAAAAGTAATAAATATAAATGGATATAGTGGGTTCCATCGTTTCTATGGTTACTTCTTAAACGGTGAGGTCTTCTCTATACACCGGAGCCCTTCTTTCTTTCATTTAATCAATGTTATTGTTAACTTGTACAGTTCAAACTCTTTGGCTCTACCCATAATTATCCAGTACTAGGTCTTTCACAACGATATCCACTTATACAGTAACGGTATTTAATTGTGAAGATTAGCTGGGTAGCTGACCCTGTTAGTCCGTTCTTGCAAGAGTAAGGCAGAATTTTTCTGCTTTTTAAAATAGGATTTCCCCTGCTTAATGGATACCATTTGCTATCAATGGAGAATTCTTTCTCATCTTAAATTTAAAATTTTTAAATTGAGGTGATTGGATTTGCACCAACGGAAACCATACATTTGATACCATAATAGAAGGATAGATCTTTTTTATTTTTAGATATTGACTGGAGTTCTTCCATTCTATCCTATTCACTGGTACTGATCGTTGATACTGGATCAATTGTTTTCTTTCTTTTGTCCTAGCCCATGATCTGAACGAGTCGCACATACACCCTAGTACATGTTCCTCGTCGTTGAGGACATCCCCCAAGAGCGGGGGATTTCGTGACATTTCTGATTGGCTGTCTTGTGTTTCTAATAAGTTGTTTAATAGTTGGCATGTTGAATCATATACATAATGGGCTGGTTTAGATCGATCTTAACCGGATGCTTATGAATTATTTTATTTCTATATTAATAGATTAATGAGATTAATTAATAGAATATTAAATAATAGAATATTAAATCCGGTAAGAAGATAAAATCTCAAATAACGAATTCGTGTGAAATCCTTGTTATTTTTTCTTTTTTATTCAGTCGCTACAAGATCAACAATTCCATGAGCTTGGGCTTCTATTGCTGACATAAAAACATCTCTTTCCATGTCTTCGGATACAACCCATAAGGGTTTGCCTGTCCTTTGTGCATAAACCCTTGTGAGGGTTTCGCGCAGCTTCAGTAGTTCTTCCGCTTCCAAGATAAATTCTCCCGTCTGTGCCTCATAAAAAGAGGCAGCAGGTTGGTGGATCATTACCCTGATGATATAACATAATAAATGTTTATTCTATCTCGCATAATGAAAGGTGAAGAGATAAAGAATAATAATAAAAAAAGATATAATTGAACAACCGTACAGGCATCTTCTTTTGCGCATTGCATACGGCTCTATAATGGAATTAACTTTTTTTTACCTTACTTACACTTACATGGAAAAAATTTAAAATAAATAAATATAGGGTCTATCAGATTCAGGTTGTTAAATGATCCAATAACCACCCTTCTTTTTGGATTAGTTCAAAAATACTATGATGGCTCCGTTGCTTTATATATTTATTTCGTTTGTTATTTAGCAATCCCAAAGTTTCTTTTTTTTATTTTCATATTTTTTCATAACATAAATATTGTTAAGATTAAGAGCTCCCGGTGTGAAAACAAAAAAGTTTGTGACGCTGAAATAGGACTCCCGATAGATCGTATAAAATCGGAAATGCCTTTTATCTCATACTACTCTTTCGATACATAATTTAAGGGTAAAAAAAATTCTTATATCGAATTCGAAGTGCCATGCTATTATTACTTAATATTTATATTTCATATAGCGCGAAGGCATAGTCTTCTTT